ATAAAAAAGCAAAAAATGACAAACTCTTTCATTCTTTTTCTGTTAAATCAAAAAAAAATGGGCAATTCTATAAGGTTGAATAAAAATTCAATTCATTTTTTTATATTGATATAATTGCTATGCTTAGTGTGTGACTCGTTGGTTTTTGTAGGGTTAGTAGTCAAAAAAACGGACTGGCCCATAGTATGAACTAATAACTATCGAACTAATAACCAACTCACCGCTTCGTATTATCTGGATCTAAAGAACTAGTCACGATATGATATATTGATCATATCATTGTAGCAACTGAATTTTTGTTTGCATAAATAAGCAAAAAAAATAAAAACCAATCTGATTTTAAGTTGTGAAGCAATAACAAAAAGAATGCAGATAAATGGAAGGGTGAGAGAAAGAGAGAAAAAGAATACTAATGCTATATGATTCCAATATGTAAGGTCTCTGAGCGATCTTATAAAGGATAGCGTAATAAAGCATCAATACTAATTTGATTGATCTATAATTCGATGAATTTGTTCATAGAACAAAAAAAGTCAAGAGCCCTGGGTCCACAAAGACTGAGAAAATTGACTCAATAACACATTTCATTTTCATTAGGAGCTCCGCTGTAGAATTCAGGCCTAACCATTAATCGCGAAGCGATGGGAACGACGGAACCCGTGGATGCAGAAGATTCTATTGAAAACGAATCCTAATAATTCATTGGGTAGGATGGCGAAACGAACCCGGGACCAATCCACTTTTATTCTGAGAGGCCATGTCATAGGATAACCCTACAACTGAAATAGATATGGAAAGAGTAAATATTCGCCCGCGAAAGTTTTTATTTTATTGGATTTCTAAATTTTGATAGATCCAATATAATATGATAATAAAAAAGACAAAACAAAATAAATACTCGTTATAATAAAACGAAATTCTATTATTATTATCTATTATCTCTAACTAATCTATAAAATAATTATCTATAACTATAAATAAATAGAAATTGAATACATGTTTAGTTTTTTTTATATAAACTATCAAAACAAGATATACAAATTTCTAATAGATTTAGATATTAGATAAAATCTCAAAGACTCCCACGATTCAGTATATTATTCATTAAATACATGTATACCATGTTATAATTGTTATTTTTCATTCGCGAGGAGCTGGATGAGAAGAAACTCTCATGTCCGGTTCTGTAGTAGAGATGGAATTGAAATTGAAAAAGAACCATCAACTATAACCCCAAAAGAGCCAGATTCCGTAAACAACATAGAGGAAGAATGAAAGGAATATCTTATCGAGGTAATCGTATTTGCTTTGGTAGATATGCTCTTCAGGCACTTGAACCCGCGTGGATCACGTCTAGACAAATAGAAGCAGGGCGGCGAGCAATGACACGAAACGTACGCCGCGGCGGAAAAATATGGGTACGTATATTTCCAGACAAACCTGTTACAGTAAGACCCGCGGAAACGCGTATGGGTTCCGGTAAAGGATCTCCCGAATATTGGGTAGCTATCGTTAAACCGGGTAGAATACTTTATGAAATGGGTGGAGTAGCAGAAAATGTAGCCAGAAAGGCTATTTCAATAGCGGCATCCAAAATGCCTATACGAACGCAATTCATTATTTCGGGATAAGAATGTATAACCAAAGAAAAGAAATCTTTTGAATGAAAAAAAAAAACAAAATGATAGGTTTCTTTTTTTTTTGTTTTGGACAAACAATATTTCTTTTTTTACTTAGCCCCTTCGCAGTGAAAGAGCAAATAAAAAAAAATGATATGATTCAACCTCAAACCCACTTAAATGTAGCGGATAACAGCGGGGCCCGACAATTAATGTGTATTCGAATCATAGGAGCTAGTAATCGACGATATGCTCATATTGGTGACGTTATTGTTGCTGTAATCAAGGAAGCAATACCAAATACACCTCTAGAAAAATCCGAAGTGATCAGAGCTGTAATTGTACGTACTTGTAAAGAACTCAAACGTGACAACGGTATGATACTACGATATGATGACAATGCTGCGGTTGTTATTGATCAAGAAGGAAATCCCAAAGGAACTAGAATTTTTGGTGCGATCGCACGGGAATTGAGACAGTTAAATTTCACTAAAATAGTTTCATTAGCACCTGAAGTATTATAAGTCTAATAAAACGGAGACTCTAATGCTATTATAGCATTTGAATAAAATATGAATAGAGTAAACTAGATTAATTAGTAAATTTGTCTCACGCATATATCTTTAACAATTCATAAAATAGAAAGAAAAAAGCATGTTGATTATATCAAAGTTCGGGGGTAACAATAATTTTAATTTATCATGGGTAAAGACACTATTGCTGATATAATAACTTCTATACGCAATGCTGACATGAATAGAAAAGGAACAGTTCGAATACCATCTACTAACATCACCGAAAACCTTGTTAAAATACTGTTAAGAGAAGGTTTTATTGAAAATGTGAGGAAACATCAGGAAAACAACAAATATTTTTTGGTTTTAACCCTACGGCATAGAAGGAATAGGAAAGGTCCATGTAAAACTGTTTTAAATTTAAAACGGATCAGTCGACCCGGTCTACGAATCTATTCTAGTTATCAACGAATTCCTAGAATTTTAGGTGGGATGGGGATTGTAATTCTTTCTACCTCTCGGGGTATAATGACGGACCGAGAGGCCCGACTAGAAGGAATCGGCGGAGAAATTTTGTGTTATATATGGTAAGCTTTCTTATATCCAAATTAAGATATGGAACTTTACTATTTGTGAAAAAAAAAGATAAAGAACGGGTTTCTATTCTCACTCTCCTCTTACATTAGTTAATACTTCAAGTAGGTTTTACCGCGAATGAAAAAAGAAAACTGGATTCATGAAAGTTTAATTCCTGAATCACTTCCGAATGGTATGCTTCGGATTCATTTAGATAATGAAGATCGGATTCAAGGTTATGGTTCAGGAAGGATTCAACGTAGTTTTATACGTATACCAACGGAAGATAGAGTAAAAATTGAAAGAAGTCATTATGATTCAACCAAAGGGCATATAGTTTCTAGACTCCGAAACAAGGATTCAAACGATTAGGTGTTTTTTTTTTCAACTTCAATATTCCTTTCGGAGGGATACAATTCGAAAGTTTCAAATTTCCAGAAACTCATTTTCTTCAAATAAGTAAATTTTAAATTCAGTTAAGGAATGACAAATATGAAAATAAGGGCCTCCATTCGTAAAATTTGTGAAAAATGTAGACTGATCCGTAGACGGGGACGAATTATAGTAATTTGTTCCAACCCGAGACATAAACAAAGACAAGGATAATCTTTATAAAATAAAAGAGACTCCCTAAGGGACCCAATATACAAATAAAAAAAGCGGAAAAGATCCGTTTTGGCATGAAATGGATATATCCATATACCTCTGACTTATATTTATGAGACGATAAAATATGGCAAAACCCGCACCCAGAATCGGTTCACGTAGGAATGGGCGTATTGGTTTACGTAAGAGTGCGCGTAGAATACCAAAAGGGGTTATTCATGTTCAAGCAAGTTTCAACAATACCATTGTGACTGTTACAGATGTACGAGGCCGGGTAATTTCTTGGTCCTCCGCCGGTACTTGTGGATTCAAGGGTACAAGAAGAGGGACACCCTTTGCGGCACAAACCGCAGCAGGAAATGCTATTCGGACGGTAGTGGATCAAGGTATGCAACGAGCCGAAGTCATGATAAAAGGCCCCGGTCTCGGACGAGATGCAGCATTAAGGGCTATTCGTAGAAGTGGTGTAATATTAAGTTTCATACGGGATGTAACCCCTATGCCACATAATGGCTGTAGGCCCCCTAAAAAAAGGCGTGTGTAAAAATAAACAAAACATTGAAATGATTTCAAGAGAAATAAATAATTTAATGATTTGATCAAATAATAAGATTACCATGGTTCGAGAGAAAGTAATAGTATCGACTCGGACACTGCAGTGGAAGTGTGTTGAATCAAGAGGAGATAGTAATAGCCTCTATTATGGACGTTTCATTTTGTCTCCACTTATGAAAGGTCAAGCCGATACAATAGGCATTGCGGTGCGAAGAGCTTTGCTCGGAGAAATAGAAGGAACATGTATCACACGCGCAAAATCTGAGAAAATACCACATGAATATTCTACCATAATAGGTATTCAAGAATCAGTACATGAAATTTTAATGAATTTGAAAGAAATTGTATTGAGAAGTAATCTGTATGGAATTAGTGGTGCGTCCATTTGTGTCAAGGGTCCCCGATATGTAACTGCTCAAGATATCATCTTACCACCTTCTGTGCAAATTGTTGATAATACACAGCATATAGCTAACCTAACGGAACCAATTAATTTGTATATTGAATTACAAATCGAAAGGGATCGCGGATATCGTATAAAAACAACAAATAACTCTCAAGACGGAAGTTATCCTATCGACGCTGTATTCATGCCTGTTCGAAATGCAAACCATAGTATTCATTCTTATGTAAATGGGAATGAAAAACAAGAGATACTTTTTCTCGAAATATGGACAAATGGAAGTTTAACTCCTAAAGAAGCACTTCATGAAGCCTCACGTAATTTGATTGAGTTATTTATTCCTTTTTTACATGCGGAAGAAGAAAAATTACATTTAGAAAATAATCAACAAAAAGTTACTTTACCCTTTTTTACTTGTCATGATAGATTGGCTAAACTAAATAAAAATTCAACAGAAATAGCATTGAAATCCATTTTTATAGACCAATCAGAATTGCCCCCTAGAATTTATAATTGCCTCAAAGGGGCCAATATACATACCCTCTTGGACCTTTTAAATAACAGTCAAACCGACTTTATGAAAATGAAACATTTTCGCAGAGAAGACATAAAACATATATTGGACATTCTCGAAATAGAAAAGGATTTCGTATAAATTTTAAATCCATTGGATTTCCTCTTTTTTTTTATTAGTTAGACAAAAACTTTAGAAAAAAAATGGGTTTT